GGATTTCGATATAACTCAAAACTACAATAAATTGTGGATTCAATGCGACAATTGTTATGGATTAATGTATAAGAAAGTCAAAATGAATGTTTGTGAACAATGTGGACATTATTTGAAAATGAGTAGTTCAGAGAGAATCGAGCTTTCGATTGATCCGGGTACTTGGAATCCTATGGATGAAGACATGGTCTCGGCGGATCCCATTAAATTTCATTCGAAGGAGGAACCTTATAAAAATCGTATTGACTCTGCTCAAAAAACTACAGGATTGACTGACGCTGTTCAAACAGGTACAGGTCAACTAAACGGTATTCCGGTAGCCCTTGGGGTTATGGATTTTCAGTTTATGGGGGGTAGTATGGGATCCGTAGTAGGAGAAAAAATAACTCGTTTGATCGAGTATGCTACCAATCAATGTTTACCTCTTATTTTAGTGTGTTCTTCCGGAGGAGCACGAATGCAAGAAGGAAGTTTAAGTTTGATGCAAATGGCTAAAATTTCTTCGGTTTTATGTGATTATCAATCAAGTAAAAAGTTATTCTATATATCAATTCTTACATCTCCTACAAGCGGTGGGGTGACAGCTAGTTTTGGTATGTTGGGGGATATCATTATTGCCGAACCCTATGCCTATATTGCATTTGCGGGTAAAAGAGTAATTGAACAAACATTGAAAAAAGCCATGCCTGAAGGTTCACAAGCGGCTGAATCTTTATTACGTAAGGGCTTATTGGATGCAATTGTACCCCGTAATCTTTTAAAAGGTGTTCTGAGCGAGTTATTTCAGCTCCATCCTTTTTTTCCTTTGAACAAAAATGAAATAAAATAGAACGGTTAGTTTATCAGAATTAAACGAAAACCCTGAAAAATTCATTTTTCTTTCGAATGCTTTTTTTTATCGATATTCTTGTTTACTACTCAGTAAACCTCTATCAACAAGATAAAAAGTGCATTTTTGCTTTGGGGAAGTTCAAATTAGACTAGACAAATAAAAAAAGTTGATTTTTCTCCCTTGCTTGCATATGTATAGATAATTCAAATAGAGATATATATAGATCTATAGAGAGTCTTCCATCTTTTTGCATTTCCCGAAAATTCCCTGTTGTTGGATCAGATTCTAATCAATTTTGTAGCAATTTGTAATGGAATAAAATTTTTTCTTTATTAATGACTATATAAGAATAAGACAAAAAGAATAAGAAATCTAACAAGGGGATTATGATACATCTATTTGATTTTGAAAGATGAATAAGTCCATTTATTTAGTTTGGCGTTTCTTGTACCTATTTTTTTATTCTATTTCTATTAGGTTCTATTCTATATATTTCTATTAGGTTGTATATTAGTATTATATATCTATTTACTTAAAGATACTTAGTATAATTATATAATATATATAATAGAAATAATAAAAATACAAGATATTCTAAGATATCTTTAGAATTCAGAATATAACAATAACAGGTACAAATATTAAATTGAGGTACCCATTTTATGACAACTTTCAATAACTTACCCTCTATTTTTGTGCCTTTAGTAGGCCTAGTCTTTCCGGCAATTGCAATGGCTTCTTTATTTCTTCATATTCAAAAAAATAAGATTTTTTAGATCGGCTGAGACCTAATCGTATCACTCCTTTTTTTATTTTCAAAACTTCGATTCGATAAGACCCATTTGGTAGAATATTGTATAACACATAGATTCCTACAAACATAAATAAAAAAAGCTCTTATGCATGTGTAAACGTAAATCAATTTGCGCTCTTTTGAAAAATGGATCAGCATCGGGCCGATGTATGAAATTTAAGTCAATCTATTTATTTGTATGTATATAGCTATAGGGGATCATATAAAGGAAGGAGATGTTATTATTTTAGATATAAACAATTCTATGAATTACTCCTAAGGTAAAGGTTCACAACAAAATAGTTGATGAGAGTTACTTTGAAAAAGGAAAGTCATATTTTCTCAATTCCAAAAAATTGTATAACTGGATCTAATATATATGAGTTGGCGATCAAAATCTATATGGATAGAATTTATAACGGGGTCTCGAAAAACAAGTAATTTCTGCTGGGCCTTTATCCTATTTTTAGGTTCATTAGGATTCTTATTGGTTGGAACTTCTAGTTATCTTGGTAGAAATGTTATATCGTTATTTCCGTCTCAGCAAATCATTTTTTTTCCACAAGGGATTGTGATGTCTTTCTATGGGATCGCAGGTCTCTTTATTAGTTGCTATTTGTGGTGCACTATTTTGTGGAATGTGGGTAGTGGTTATGATCTTTTCGACCGAAAAGAAGGAATCGTGCGTATTTTTCGTTGGGGATTTCCTGGAAAAAGTCGTCGCATCTTTTTACGATTCTTTATGAAAGATATTCAGTCCATCAGAATAGAAGTTAAAGAGGGTGTTTCTACTCGGCGTGTCCTTTATATGGAAATTCGAGGTCAAGGGGCTATTCCTTTAATTCGTACTGATGAGAATTTTACTACACGAGAAATTGAGCAAAAAGCTGCTGAATTGGCTTACTTCTTGCGTGTACCAATTGAAGTATTTTGAAATGAATTAATTTTAAAAGACTAAATGCTTTGGCAGTAGGAAGAAAAAACTAAAGAATTTCTGTCTTTTTTTTGTCAATTGACTATTCATCTATTCTTTTATGCTCGTTTTTTTGATATATTTGATAGAAAAGAAACGGAGTTTCTTCGTCTCGAAATTAGTATTGATCGAAAAAAGGGGGAATAACATCCTGGAAACCCCATTTTTTCTTCATTCAAGTTGGAAGTGTATTCTGAGTCTATTTCTGTATTCTTTCTAGATTCAAAGTAAAGACTCAGTATTGAATCAACAGACAAAGAGAAAATGGATTCATAGGCTCACTACATTCGATTCGAATTAGAATGGAAACTCATGCTCGATAGAAATATTAGATCTAATAGAATCAACAAATGAGGTAGGTTCATTAACAATTCACAGATTCAAAATGGCAAAAAAAAAAGCATTCATTCCTTTTTTTTATTTTACATCTATAGTCTTTTTGCCCTGGTTGATTTCTCTCTGCTGTAATAAAAGTTTGAAAACTTGGATTACTAATTGGTGGAATACTAGACAATGCGAAACTTTTTTGAATGATATTCAAGAAAAAAGTGTTCTAGAAAAATTCATACAATTAGAGGAACTATTCCAGCTCGATGAAATGATAAAGGAATACCCAGAAACCGATTTACAACAATTTCGTCTAGGAATTCACAAAGAAACGATCCAATTCATCAAGATACACAATGAGTATCGTATCGATACAATCTTGCACTTCTCGACAAATCTAATATCTTTCGTTATTCTAAGTGGTTATTCCTTTTGGGGTAAGGAAAAGCTTTTTATTCTGAATTCTTGGGTTCAAGAATTCCTATATAATTTAAGTGATACAATTAAAGCTTTTTCGATTCTTTTATTAACTGATTTATGTATCGGATTCCATTCGCCTCACGGTTGGGAACTAATGATTGGTTATATTTACAACGATTTTGGGTTTGCTCATTATGAGCAAATTTTATCTGGTCTAGTTTCTACCTTTCCAGTCATTCTTGATACAATTTTTAAATATTGGATCTTTCGTTATTTAAATCGTGTATCTCCGTCACTTGTAGTGATTTATCATGCAATAAACGACTAAAAAATGATTCACTGATCCAATTTGAATCTTTCGTACCTTAATACATCATAACCAAATCAAAGTCGTATTTACTTTACTCTTTTTACCCATGAGGGATTCCTTGTATATTTCAAAAAAAAAAATTGGATTTTTTTCAGTAAATGTAAATAGCAGAATTGTGGCTAGGGAAGTATATTATCGACCTACCTAACTTTATTGTAGAAATTTTCGGGATAAATGATTGGACCATGCAAACTAGAAATACCTTTTCTTGGATAAGGGAAGAGATTACTCGCTCCATATCTGTCTCACTCATGATATATATAATAACTTGGGCATCCATTTCAAGTGCATATCCGATTTTTGCCCAGCAGAATTATGAAAATCCACGAGAGGCAACTGGGCGTATTGTATGTGCCAATTGCCATTTAGCTAATAAGCCCGTGGATATTGAGGTTCCACAAACGGTACTTCCTGATACTGTATTTGAAGCAGTTGTTAAAATTCCTTATGATATGCAACTAAAACAAGTTTTAGCTAATGGTAAAAAAGGAGCTTTGAATGTGGGAGCTGTTCTTATTTTACCGGAGGGGTTTGAATTAGCCCCCCCCGATCGTATTTCACCCGAGATGAAAGAAAAGATAGGAAATCTGTCTTTTCAGAATTATCGCCCCAATAAAAAAAATATTCTTGTGATAGGTCCTGTTCCTGGTCAAAAATATAGTGAAATAACCTTTCCTATTCTTGCCCCAGACCCTGCTACTAATAAAGATGTTCACTTCTTAAAATATCCTATATACGTAGGTGGGAACAGGGGAAGGGGTCAGATTTATCCTGATGGTAGCAAAAGTAACAATACAGTTTATAATGCTACGGCAGGAGGGATAATAAGCAAAATTTTACGAAAAGAAAAAGGGGGATACGAAATAACCATAGTGGATGCATCGAATGGACGCGAAGTGATTGATATTATCCCTCGAGGCCTAGAACTTCTTGTTTCAGAGGGCGAATCCATTAAACTCGATCAACCATTAACGAGTAATCCTAATGTGGGTGGATTTGGTCAGGGGGATGCGGAAATAGTACTTCAAGATCCATTACGTGTCCAAGGCCTTTTGTTCTTCTTAGGATCGGTTGTTTTGGCACAAATCTTTTTGGTTCTTAAAAAGAAACAGTTTGAGAAGGTTCAATTATCCGAAATGAATTTTTAGATCTGTCTATTTAGCTTTATCAAATTCTTAAAAAAGAAAAAAAAAATTATGAAAAGCCTTTTGCCTCTCTTTAGATTTGCTATTCCTTTTCGACCAGATGTCAGGAATTACTTGTATCATAGTCCTAATCCTAGTAT